CGCCACTCGGACTCGAACCGAGATGCTCTAGCACTGCTTCCTAAGAGCAGCGTGTCTACCGATTTCACCATAGCGGCTTGCTCGAAATCATAATAAACTATTTTTAGTCAATCGTCGAGATTGAAAGAGTCGATTCAAATGCAAGATTTCTTTCCGAAATTGGATATTTCGGAAAGAAATCTTGCATTTCCAGAAACCGAAACATTAAATAATTTTAATTAAAAAAAGCCAATTCCAAAACAAAAATGAGGTAAATCTTCTATTGAACAGTTCAAAACATTAACAAATCAAAATTTGGACTTATATCTTAATCTTATCTGATTTTGATTTTTTGTTTGTATAAAAATATCTATAAGATATAGAAGCTAAAAAAACCTATCCAAAAAAATCAAAATGAATATAATTCAATTAATATAATATAATGAAATTTATATAATATATATATAATATAAAAATAAAAGACCAAAAAACCAATAATCTTCAAAAGATTTATATACGAAACTCTTTTTTTTTTTTATAATTATACTATTCTTTGAGTCCAGCTAATTCAGATTATTCCAATGTTTGTATTTGTTGTACAAAAAAACTTTTTGAGTTGCCCGTAGAAAGAGATTTCGCTAACGAAAAAGCTTTCAATGATACCCAATATACCTTCTTTTTCCAAATTGTTTTCCGAATCCTTTTTTTTGATATAGAAGTGCGTTTTTTTGGAGCTGCCATTCCAAAATTTGACTAGTTTTTTTATTGCTATAATTGAATGTGAAAGACATCTATTGTTCAAAATGAATTGTTCTTTAATTATTTAATTAGAGTAGACATATATCTTTCTTATCTATTTGTTTTTCTAAATTATACTATTCTACTCCTTTTCATAAGGAATGTGGATTTGTAAAAATAACATAGTCTTTTTTTTTTTTTTCCTAATAATCGTTTATTTATGTAATTCTTACAAAAAAACTATCTTTTTTTTATTTTTATATATAATATTTATATTATATTAATATTATATATTTCTTTATTATATCGTTCTTTTTTTGGATTTATACATAGAATAAAATAAATTAAAAAAATAAAGTTTAAGAACCCAACCCTTATCTTTATCCCGCTTATTTGGTCCTTAAAAAGATACATGATTTCTTAAAATCATGTATCTTAATTTATTTTTTAGTAAACTGTTGAATATCATAACCCTTTTTACAAACTTTTTCCAAAGATATATGTCTTTTTCTTGAAATGGAAAATAAAAAATTAGTGCCAAAACAAATTAATGATTCGGAATCAAAAAAAACCTAAAAAAAATTCTTATTTGAATCATATGGATTATTTTTTATGATTCATATAAAAAAAAAGTAATATTTTGAGTTTTGGTGTAATTATTTATCCCCATTCTCTGGATATCCATTTTTGTATAATAAGAATTTAAAAATATGAATTTCTTAATATTAATATTAAGAAATTCATATTAAAAAAAAAAAGTTTATTTTTCACTAGTAATTTGGTCATATCATTTGACCCATTTTCACTTCGTACTTTCAACTATTGGAAATATTGGACAAAAATTCAGAATAATGAACAGTGGATAATTCCATTTTTTATCTTAATTCTCATTTTTTTATTAACTGAACCCTTTCAAAAGAGATAAAATTGGCGAATAAGAAACAAAACTCATTAAGAATCCATTTTTTATTTTTTTTTTTTTTTTGTATGGAATATACACATCAATTTTCATGGATCATACCCTTCATTCCACTTCCAGTTCCTATGTTAATAGGAGTGGGACTTCTCCTTTTTCCCGCGCCAACAAAAAATATTCGCCGTATGTGGGCTTTTCCTAGTGTTTTATTATTAAGTATAGTTATGATTTTTTCGGTGAATCTGTCTATTCATCAAATCAATAACAGTTCTATCTATCAATATGTATGGTCTTGGACTATAAATAATGATCTTTCTTTAGAGTTTGGCTACTTGATCGATTCACTTACTTCTATTATGTTAATATTGATTACTACTGTTGGAATTCTGGTTCTTATTTATAGTGACAATTATATGTCTCATGATGAAGGATATTTGAGATTTTTTGCTTATATGAGTTTTTTTAATACTTCAATGTTGGGATTGGTTACTAGTTCTAATTTGATACAAATTTATATTTTTTGGGAATTAGTTGGAATGTGTTCTTATCTATTAATAGGTTTTTGGTTCACACGTCCTATTGCGGCAAATGCTTGTCAAAAAGCGTTTGTAACTAATCGGGTAGGGGATTTTTTTTTATTATTGGGAATTTTCGGTCTTTATTGGATAACAGGTAGTTTGGAATTTCGGGATTTGTTTGAAATATTTAATAACTTGATTTCTAATAATGAGGTTAATCTTTTATTAGTTACTTTGTGCACCTTCCTGTTATTTGGTGGTTCAGTTGCTAAGTCTGCCCAATTCCCCCTTCATGTATGGTTACCGGATGCTATGGAAGGGCCTACCCCTATTTCCGCTCTTATCCACG